TAGCGATAGTGAGAATTGAACTCACGACATACGGATTATGACCCCGTTGTTCTACCAACTGAACTAAGTCGCTACAAATATTTAGTTATGTGTAGCCAAGTTCGAGAATGACGGGACTTGAACCCGTGATAATTAGCGTGACAAGCTAACATTTTAACCAACTAAATTACATCCTCTAATACAAATTAAGTAGTAATGGACTTGAACCAATAACTTTTTCTTTGTAAGAGAAATACTCTACCATTGAGATAACTACTCTGAGAACAGTATACAAACCAAAGTGTCAAAATTTTATTTAACTAGAATATAAAACAGCAACAAACAAGGATATATAGAATTTGGATAGGAAAAAAGGCGAAAACGGTATTTTATAAGTATATTCACGAGCACCTCAATGGGATTGAAGAGTTAAGAATATGAAAATACTAATAAATATAATATAATATGTCAAAATAGTTTAATTACCATAAGACATAATTACATAGATAAACAAATCTAATCCCTAACTTAAAAATTACCTAACTAACTTCGTTTTATATCTAGATTTAATTAAGTTTTATAATACATCTACTATAAAACATAATTTACTACCAAATATATAAACTATTACAATAAAAAAATTATTTATAATAATTTATATATTTGGTAGCAAAATAAAAAAACATTTAATTCTACAAAAATACTATCCATAAAACATAAATTCAAACAAATACCATAAAAACATAATTATAACTTAAAAATTATCTAATCAGCTTTGTTTTATATCTAGATTCAATTAAGTTTTATAATACGTCTACTATAAAACATAATTTACTACCAAATATATAAACTATTACAATAAAAAAATTATTTATAATAATTTATATATTTGGTAGCAAAATAAAAAAACATTATTAATTCTATAAAAACATTATTAATTCTATAAAAACATTATTAATTCTACAAAAATACTATCCATAAAACATAAATTCAAACAAATACCATAAAAACATAATTATAACTTAAAAATTATCTAATCAGCTTTGTTTTATATCTAGATTCAATTAAGTTTTATAATACGTCTACTATAAAACATAATTTACTACCAAATATATAAATTATTACAATAAAAAAATTATTTATAATAATTTATATATTTGGTAGCAAAATAAAAAAACATTTAATTCTATAAAAACATTATTAATTCTACAAAAATACTATCCATAAAACATAAATTCAAACAAATACCATAAAAACATAATTATAACTTAAAAATTATCTAATCAGCTTTGTTTTATATCTAGATTCAATTAAGTTTTATAATACGTCTACTATAAAACATAATTTACTACCAAATATATAAACTATTATAATAAAAAAATTATTTATAATAATTTATATATTTGGTAGCAAAATAAAAAAACATTTAATTCTATAAAAACATTTAATTCTATAAAAACATTTAATTCTATAAAAACATTATTAATTCTATAAAAACATTATTAATTCTATAAAAACATTATTAATTCTATAAAAACATTATTAATTCTATAAAAACATTATTAATTCTATAAAAACATTATTAATTCTATAAAAACATTATTAATTCTATAAAAACATTATTAATTCTATAAAAACATTATTAATTCTATAAAAACATTATTAATTCTATAAAAACATTATTAATTCTATAAAAACATTATTAATTCTATCCATATCTTGATATAGCCTATGGTAACGCTATCTTGGACGATAGTAAACTAACGTATGTGTAGTGATACCGTTATGCATTTACTTGTGTAGTGTGTGAAAACTAGTTATATTGACTCTATCATGCATGACTTGATAGTTTGGCCATTTGTTCATTATAAACTAGGGATTTTGGATAGTTTTTGATTACTAAATAGCTTAAATTATGATTACTGAATACCCTATGTTATGCTTGTATTAAAGCCATTGTGCTTTAATAGTTTAGCTACCCTTTTACATCGTGCTATTAAATATCTTGATATCTACTATAGTAACGCTATCTTGGACGATAGTAAACTAACATATGTGTAGTGATACCGTTATGCATTTACTAGTATAGTATATCAAACTAGTTTGTCTGAATCTATCATTGGACGATAGTTAGCTACTTGTTCACGCTCAAACTAGGGATTTTAATAGTTTACTGGTATAGAATGCTGGAGTCTAAACAGCCTAGTTATTACTACTTTTTTGTGCTACTATTGAATTCATATCCTATTACGACTATATCTACTATACTACTGTATAAATTTAAATTAATAATAAATATATCACTATGGCATTGTTTTTATCACAATACTTTTCTATTTTTGTACATTTAATTGTTTGTTCTCTGTTGTCGATCATTTTTTTTGTTTTTTCTTTTATTTTAACAATTCAGAAAGGTGACACTGAAAAATTATCTGCTTATGAATGTGGTTTTGATCCTTTTGATGATGCTAGAAGCAATTTTGATGTTAGATTTTACTTAGTAGCTATACTTTTTATCATTTTTGATTTAGAAGTAAGTTTTTTATTTCCTTGGTGTGTTAGTTTGGGCTCTTTACCTTTATTTGCTTACTGGTCTATGTTTATTTTCTTATTTGTTTTAACGATTGGTTTTGTGTATGAATGGAAAAAAGGTGCTTTAGAATGGGAGTAAGCAATCAATTCACTTTATCAGGAAAAAAACTAACTAAAGGGTTTATAATTTCCCAGTCTTATTGGGGTCATAATAAACAGACGTTAAGTAGTTCTATCTCTCCTCATGTCTTTGGCATTAAAAATGATTTTGTGATTTTTAATCCATCGCACTTCGTAGAATACTCTAAACGAATTTCTGTTTTTTGTTCCAATGTTATTTTGAATAACGGCAATATTTTGTTTATTAGTTTTGGGGCTGATTATAAAAAAATTAGTGTTTTTTTTGGAAGTAGATCTTTACAATCTATTCATATTAATAAATGGGTAGGGGGTTCTATTACAAATAATTTTTTAAAAAAACCTTGTATTATAGTAACTCCGGTTATACCAAAAGACAGTTTTGTTTTGAAAGAAGCTTCAAAAAAATTAATACCTATAATAACAATTGAAGATAGTGATTATATTTTACATAAAGGTTTTTATTCGTCATTTGGAAATGATAATAATAAAGAATCTGTTTCTTATTTCTATACTATTCTATCGGAATCTATATTAAAGTCTCTTTTATTTTCTTATATTAAAAAGTAATATTTTTAATATAATTTCTTTTTAAAAAAATTATCTAATTATGCAAAATCATATACAAACAATTTTTCTTACTGAACTTTGCAGAGGTTTATGGATGACTATGCAATATTTTTTTAGACGTAAGGTTACTTTGAATTATCCTTTTGAAAAAGGCGCTTTGAGTCCTAGATTTCGAGGTGAACATGCTTTGAGACGCTATATGACTGGTGAGGAACGCTGTATCGCTTGTAAATTATGTGAAGCTATTTGTCCCGCACAAGCTATTACTATTGAGTCTGAGACTCGTTATGATGGTAGTAGAAGAACTACTAGGTATGATATTGATATGACTAAGTGTATTTTTTGTGGTTTTTGCCAAGAAGCTTGTCCTGTTGATGCTATTGTGGAAGGCCCTAATTTTGAATATGCTACTGAGACTAGAGAAGAGCTTTTGTATAATAAAGAAAAATTATTAAAAAATGGTGATCGATGGGAAACAGAAATAAATGAAAATCTCAATACTGAATCTTTATATAGATAAATTTAATGACAATATGTTAGTAGAAAACCTATTTTTTTACCTTTTCTCAACACTCTCTATTGTTTTTTCCTTTTTTGTTATTACCTCTAAAAACCCTGTACATTCTATTTTAAGTTTAATTTTAGTTTTTTTTAATGCTGCTGCGTTACTAATTTTATTAGGTGCTGAATTTTTAGCTATGCTTTTTGTTATTGTATATGTTGGTGCTGTTGCAGTTTTATTCTTATTCGTTATTATGATGCTAAATATAAAAACATCAAATTTAAGTATTTCTATGTACAGATATCTTCCCATATCCCTACTTTTTGGTTCTGTTTTTTTCTTCGAATTTTTTGTTATTTTTTATTTTGACCTAGTATCTACTGATATTTATATTTTATCCTCATTTTTTGACCTTAATACCCAGCATTTGAATTTTTGGGGAGATTCTATATCTTCTTCTAATAATGTTTTTGTGTTAGGTCAACTGTTATATACTTATTTTTCTTATTTATTTATTGTTTCTGGTATTATTTTGCTTGTTTCTATGATAGGAGCAATTTCTTTAACTCTGCATAGACGTAACGATATTAAAAGACAACTTGTATATAAACAGGTTGCTAGAGATTTTAAATCAGCCGTAACTTGGAAATATTAAATTTATATGACTATATTTTTAATTGTAATATTAGATATTATCTTAAAATCTCTTGCTCTTATAGTTCCTTTACTTATTGGTGTAGCTTATTTAACATTATTAGAAAGAAAAGTTATGGCTAGTATGCACCAAAGACGTGGTCCTAATGTTGTAGGTCTTTTTGGAATGTTGCAACCGTTTGCAGACGGTTTAAAACTATTTGTTAAAGAGACTATATTACCTAGTAGTGCTAACACTTTAATCTTTGTGTTAGCTCCAATAATTACTTTTTTAATTAGTCTTGTAGTTTGGGCTGTGATTCCTTTCGATGAAAATACTGTTTTTGTGGACATTAATGTAGGTGTTCTTTATATATTAGCCATTTCTTCCTTAGGTGTATATGGTATTATTACATCCGGTTGGTCAAGTAACTCAAAATGGTCATTTTTAGGTGCTTTACGTTCTGCTGCTCAAATGATATCTTACGAAGTTTCTATAGGTATTATAATTTTATGTGTTCTTCTTTGTTCGGGTTCTTTAAATTTATCTGATATTGTAGATGCTCAAAGAAAAGTTTGGTATGTATTTCCTTTGTTTCCTCTTTTTATTATGTTTTTTATTTCTGGGTTAGCTGAAACGAATAGAGCCCCTTTTGATTTGCCAGAAGCTGAAGCAGAACTAGTTTCAGGATATAGTACGGAGTACTCAGCCATGGGGTTTGCTTTATTTTTTTTGGGTGAATATGCTAATATGATACTTATGTCTACAGCAGTTACCATCTACTTTTTAGGAGGCTGGTTAAGTCCTATAAGCGTAGTACCTTTTAATCTTTTTCCAGGTTTTTTTTGGTTTGGTCTAAAGACAACAAGTATTCTTTTTTTATTTGTTTGGGTTAGAGCAGCCTACCCTCGCTATAGATATGATCAGTTAATGAGACTTGGTTGGAAAATATTTCTTCCTTTTTCTTTGGGCTGGTTGTTTTTTATATCTGGTCTCTTATTTGGCTTAGATTGGTTATTATAATTTAAAATAAATTTTATATGCAAATTAATAAAGAAAATCGTTCTTTGTCACCTCATCTATATTCTTATAAACCTCAAATAACTTCTGTTATCTCTATTTTCCATAGGATAACTGGTTCTGTATTAGCTTTAATATTTTTGTGTAGTTCTACTTGTATAGTTTTGTTAAACTCTTTCCTATCGTATAATTTTATTTATTTCATTTTTTGTTTTTTTTTTCCTTTTATTAAACTATGTTTTTATGTTTTGTTATCTACTATTTGTTTTCACTCTATGAATGGTGTTCGTCATATTATGTGGGATTTTGGAATAGGCTTAGATTTAAGTAATTTATTTATTACGGGATGTTTAGTTGTCTCTCTTAGCCTAATGGTGAGTTGTCTTATTATACTTCTTTAAATTATACAATATTTTATGTTACACGCGATTAATCAATTTCTTGTAAAAATTAATTCTCTAGATGGTTTTTTACATTGGACAATACAAAGACTTTCTGCCTTAAGTATATTATTTACTATTCCTTTAGTTATTCTTGTTGATCATGTATATTTTTTAGTTATCTTGTTTTTTTTGTTTGTTTTTCATATTTCAGTGGGTATAAGAACTCTTATAGATGACTATATTCACGATGATATATTGTTTTTAATAAGTAGCACTTTTTTAAGAATAATTATTATTTTCCTTTTAAAATCTATTTTTATAATATTTATATGTTAATAGACAAAAGTAAGTTTCTTTTTGTAGCAACCTCATTGTTTTTTATAGGTTTATGTGGTATTATGTTGAATAGAAAAAATATTATTTTAATGCTAATGTCTATTGAATTGATGCTTTTGGCAGTAAATTTAAATTTGATAGTTTTTTCGGTTTTTCTTGATGATATTGTTGGTCAAGTATTTGCTTTATTTATCCTTACGGTTGCTGCTGCTGAGTCTGCTATTGGATTAGCTATACTTGTTGTTTTCTATAGAATTAGAGGTACAGTCTCTATAGAATATATTAATTTGTTAAAAGGATAATATATGTATCTATTATTAATATTTTTTCCTTTAATAGGATTTATTATTTCTATATTTTTAGGTAGGTTTATATCACCAAAAGGTTCAGCGTTTATTAGTTGTTTTTTTTTGATTCTGTCTTTTTTACTATCGTGTATTTCTTTTTTTGAAGTCGGTTTATGTAGATGTCCAGTGTATATTAAACTAGCTCCTTGGATTGATTCTGAGTTATTTGATGCTTCTTGGGGGTTTATGTTTGATAGTTTAACTGTTTCGATGTGTGTCTTAGTTACTTGTATTTCTAGTTTAGTTCACATATATTCAACTGGATATATGAGTCATGATCCACATCAACCTAGATTCATGTCGTATTTATCTTTATTTACGTTTTTTATGCTTATGTTAGTAACGTCTGATAATTTTATTCAATTATTTTTTGGCTGGGAGGGTGTTGGATTATGTTCTTACCTTCTTATAAATTTCTGGTTTACAAGATTGCAAGCAAACAAGTCTGCTATAAAAGCTATGATTATTAATAGAATAGGAGATTTTGGTTTAGCTTTAGGTATATTTTCTATTTTTCTTGCTTTTAGAACTGTAGACTATTCTGCGGTTTTTTGCTTAATACCTTATTATGTTAACTATAATATTTTTTTTTTTAATATAGAATTTAATTTGATAACACTTATTGGTTTGTTATTATTTGTTGGTGCTGTAGGTAAATCAGCTCAATTGGGTTTACATACTTGGCTACCTGATGCAATGGAAGGACCCACTCCTGTTTCTGCCCTTATACATGCTGCTACTATGGTTACTGCCGGGGTATATTTGATAATACGTTGTTCTCCTATATACGAATATTCTTCGTCAGCTTTGTTTTATATTACTATAATAGGCGCTACTACTGCTTTTTTTGCAGCTAGTATAGGAGTATTCCAGAATGATCTTAAAAAAGTTATTGCTTATTCTACCTGTAGTCAGTTAGGATATATGGTCTTTGCTTGTGGACTCTCTAACTATTCTGTTAGTATGTTTCATGTTCTTAACCATGCTTATTTTAAGGCTCTTTTATTTTTAAGTGCGGGTTCTGTTATCCATGCTTTGTCTGATGAACAAGATATGCGAAGAATGGGTGGCCTGATTCAGCTCCTTCCTTTTACATACGTTATGATAGTTATAGGATCTCTTGCTCTAATGGGTTTTCCATTTCTTACAGGATTTTACTCTAAAGATGTTATTTTAGAAATTGCATACTCTAAATATAATTTTTTAGGTACTTTTGCTTATTGGTTAGGTATTTTTTCAGCTAGTATTACTGCATTTTACTCGTTTAAACTTATTTATTTAACCTTTATAGCTAATACTAATTCTTATAAGACTTCTATGCAGTCCGTTCATGATGCTCCTTTTTCAATGGCTTTTCCTCTTTTTATATTATCTATTTGTAGTATTTTTGTTGGTTATTTGACTAAAGATTTGTTTGTAGGTTTGGGTACACCTTTTTGGAATAATGCTATTTTTATTTTGCCAGATCATTTAAATATAATTGATGCTGAATTTATACCTATATACATTAAATGGATTCCTTTTTTTGTAAGTGTTTTTGGAGCTTTGTTAGCCGTGATTTTGTACTATTTTTTCTCTAAATTTCTTTTTGATGTAGTCTCTAGTAATTTATTATTTAATTTTGCATATACGTTTTTTAATAAAAAATGGTTTTTCGATAGACTTCAAAATGAAGTTTTTGGATCTTTTCTTTTAAAAGCAGGATATAATACTACTTATAAAATAATTGATAAAGGTTTAATTGAACTTTTCGGGCCTACTGGTCTATCTAATTTAACTTTTGTAATTAGTAAACAAGTAAGTTTATTACAATCGGGTAAAGTTAATCAATATGCTTTCTTAATGTTTATTTTTTTTATTTTGTTTATAAGTGTTAGTTTAGTTTTGACTGTTGTTACTCCATATATAGATTTGCAATTATCTTTTATATTTATGCTTTATGTATTAATAAATAATATGATTTTAAACAAAACTAAATAATATATTTAAACTTTATATGCTATCTTTATTAATAACTTTACCTATTTTAGGTATTTTATGCATATCCCTTGTTCCAGAATATAAAGCTAATTTAATAAAACAAATAGCTTTTTTATGCTCTTTTTTTACTTTTATACTCTCTATATTCCTATGGATTTTTTTTGATAATTCTAGCTCTAAGTTTCAGTTTATAGAATACTTTGATTGGATGTCTATATTTAACATTTATTTTTTTTTAGGTATTGATGGAATCTCTCTATTCTTTGTAATTTTGAGTACTTTTCTTGTTTCTATTTGTATTTTGAATAGCTGGTCCAGTGTAAAAAAACATCTAAAAAAATATTATATTTGTTTTTTACTTATGGATTCTTTTTTAATTATTGTTTTTTCTGTATTAGATGTAGTGGTTTTTTATATTTTTTTTGAAAGTATTTTGATCCCAATGTTTTTAGTTATTGGTGTTTGGGGTTCAAGAACTCGTAAATTAAAAGCAGCTTATCAATTTTTTTTGTATACTCTTATAGGTTCTTTATTTATGTTATTGGCTATTTTTTATATGTTTTTCGAAACCGGTACAACTGATTTCCAAATATTAAATACTGTAGTTTTTTCTGAAGAAAAAGAACTATTTCTTTGGTTAGCTTTTTTCTTATCTTTTTCAGTAAAAGTCCCTATGGTTCCTTTTCATATTTGGCTACCTGAAGCTCATGTTGAAGCACCTACTTCTGGATCTGTTATATTAGCTGGTATTTTATTAAAAATGGGTACTTATGGGTTATTACGTTTCTCTTTGTCATTATTTCCTTATGCAAGTATTTATTTTACTCCTTTTGTTTATGTTTTAAGTGCTGTGGCTGTGATATACACTTCTTTAACTACTTTAAGACAAATAGATCTAAAAAAAATAATTGCATATTCATCTGTTGCTCATATGGCTTTTGTTACTATAGGCATATTTACTTTTAATTTGTATGGTATAGAAGGTAGTTTACTTATAATGTTAAGTCATGGTTTTATTTCTAGCGCTTTATTTCTATGTATTGGTGTTTTATATGATAGACATCATACTAGATTAATAAAATATTATTCTGGATTAACACAAGTTATGCCTCTATACTCTTTTTTTTTCCTTTTTTTTTCTATGGCAAATTTAGGATTTCCTGGAACTAGTAGTTTTTCCGGAGAACTTTTAACGCTTATAGGCTCATATCAAAGTAACACTATTGTTACTTTTTTAGCTTCTACTGGGATGATTTTAGGAGCGGGATATTCATTGTGGCTTTGTAATAGAGTTCTTTTTGGACCTCTAACTATAAATTATATAATTCAATACACAGATATAACTCGTAGAGAATTTGCTATTCTAACTCCTTTATTACTCTGTACTATTTGGATGGGCGTTTACCCAGAAATATTTCTAGACCCTATGCATCTAAGTATATCAAATTTATTGCAAAAAATTTAACTATATGAATTTTTTATTTATCAATAATGATTGGATAGCTATTTTACCAGAACTTTTTCTTGCTATCTCAATTAATTTAATTCTTGTTTATGCAGTTATCTATTGTACATCACCAATATTTGATTTTCCTCTTTTGATAAATAATGTTTCATGGTTAAGTATACAGATATTATTTATAGCTTTTCTGCTAAATATAAATAATTTTTACTGTGATGTTGCTATATTCAATAATCTTCTTATAATAGATAGTTTTGGGAATCTGATAAAAAGTATTATTTTAACAAGTACCATTTGTATATTGCTAATGTCTTTAAAGTATAACAGATTTGAACTAATAAATAATTTTGAGTTTCCTATACTTATTATACTTACCATTTTGGGAACCCTTTTGTTGATATCTTCATATGATTTAATAGCAATGTATTTGGCTATAGAGCTTCAAAGTTTTTGTTCTTATATATTAAGTGCTTTTAAAAGAAATTCAGAATTTTCTGCTGAAGCGGGTTTAAAATATTTTGTTTTGGGTGCTTTTTCTTCTGGATTTCTACTCTTTGGATGTTCTTTAATCTATGGTTTTACGGGTACTACAAGTTATGAACAAATTTCTCTTATACTTGTTGGTACAAGTTATAATCACTTCAATAACAATGGCATAGTTATTGGTACAATATTCATACTTATATCGTTTCTTTTTAAAATATCTGCTGCCCCTTTTCACTTATGGTCTCCAGATATATATGAAGGTTCGCCTACAACAGTTACAGCTTTTTTTGCCATCGTTCCAAAAATAGGTCTTCTTGCGTTTTTTTTAAGGTTGTTTTTCGATTGTCTATATACTTTGTTTGTTCCTTGGCAAAATATTTTACTTATTGCTTCTGTAACTTCTATGATAATAGGTAGCTTTGGCGCTATTTGGCAAATAAAACTTAAAAGACTCTTGGCTTTTAGTGCTATTGGTCATGTGGGGTACATGCTTATTGGTCTTTGTTGTTGTTCTATTGAAAGCATATATGCTTTAATTTTTTATTCTGTTATCTATATTTGTATGTCTATATCAAGTTTTTCTTTACTTCTTATTGTACGTAAAAATGATAACTTAAAAAAATTAAAGTATATTGAAGATTTGATTGTTATAGCTAAAACAAATCCTTTTATTGGTCTCTGTCTTGCTATTACTTTTTTTTCTATTGCAGGTGTTCCTCCTTTGGCAGGTTTTTTTAGCAAAATGTTTTTATTTTTCAGTGCTATTTCTCAATCAGCTTATACATTATCTGTGATAGGTGTTCTAACTAGTGTCGTATCTTGTTTCTATTATCTCCGCGTTATTCAGGTAAGTTATTTTGAACTAAATGATGAATGGGTGACTTTAAAGAAACCTAATAAAGAGATATCTATTTTAATAAGTATTTTAACTTTAATTTTAATTGTTTTTTTTTTACATCCTAGCTTTTTGACTTTATTAATACATAACAGTATAATTAATTTATGTATATAAATTAATTATACTGTCTAGATAGCTCAGAGGTTAGAGCGAAGGACTGAAAATCCTTAGGTCAATGGTTCAAATCCATTTCTGGACATATCATATTATAGTAAAACTTATAATATGATTTTTTAAATATTAAATTAACATATATACATGGCTTTATCTGCTGCAGAACTTTCGAATATTCTTGAACAAAATATTTCAAAATATTATACTAATTTGAATATTGATGAGATAGGTACTGTTTTAACTATAGGTGATGGTATTGCTAGGGTTTATGGATTAGGATCTATTCAAGCTGGTGAAATGTGTGAGTTTAGTGCTTCTGGTATTAAAGGAATGGCTTTAAATTTAGAAACAGACAATGTTGGGATTGTTATTTTTGGAAATGATAAATTTATTAAAGAAGGTGATGTTGTTAAAAGAACGAGTTTTATTGTAGATGTGCCTGTAGGGAAAGAATTGCTAGGCCGTGTCGTTGATGCTTTGGGGGTACCTATAGATGGTAAAGGAGCTATTACTTCTAAACTTCGTCGAAGAGTTGAAATAAAAGCCCCAGGAATTATACCAAGAAAATCAGTTCATGAACCTATGCAAACTGGGTTAAAAGTTGTAGATGCTCTAGTTCCTATTGGTAGAGGACAAAGAGAATTGATTATTGGAGATCGTCAAACAGGAAAAACTGCTGTCGCTATTGATGCGATTATTAATCAAAAATCAATTCATGAAGGTAATGATGAGACTAACAAATTATATTGTATTTATGTAGCTATTGGTCAAAAACGTTCTACTGTAGCTCAAGTTAGTAAAATATTAGAATCAGCTGGAGCGTTAAAATATTCTATTATTGTAGCAGCTACTGCTTCTGATGCGGCTCCTCTCCAATTTTTAGCACCTTATACAGGTTGTACAATGGGAGAATTTTTCAGAGATAATGGTATGCATGCTTTAGTGATCTATGATGATTTAAGTAAGCAAGCTGTTGCTTATAGACAGATGTCTCTTCTATTAAGAAGACCACCTGGTAGAGAAGCTTTCCCCGGCGATGTTTTTTATTTACATTCAAGACTTCTAGAAAGAGCTGCTAAAATGGGTGCTGCCGCTGGATTAGGTTCTTTAACTGCATTACCTGTTATAGAAACACAAGCTGGTGATGTTTCAGCCTACATTCCTACAAATGTTATATCTATTACAGACGGACAAATATTCTTAGAAACAGAGCTTTTTTATAAAGGTATTCGTCCTGCTTTAAATGTTGGTCTTTCTGTAAGCCGTGTTGGATCTGCTGCTCAAATTAAAGCCTTAAAACAGGTTGCTGGGACTCTTAAACTCGAATTGGCTCAATATCGTGAAGTAGCCGCTTTTGCTCAATTTGGTTCTGACTTAGATGCCGCTACTCAGCATTTATTAAATCGAGGTTCAAAACTTACAGAACTCTTAAAACAGAGTCAGTTTTCTCCTTTAACTATAGAACAACAAGTGTTTGTGTTGTTTGCTGGGGTAAAAGGTTACCTTGATAAAATAGATATTAAGCGTATTAACTATTTTGAACGTGCATTATTAACAGATTTATCACAAACTCAGTCGGATATGTTAAATACTATAAAGACTAAAAAGTCTATTACTCCAGATTTTGAAAAAGATATGCATAATTATATGACAAAATTTGTATCATCTTTTAAATAAGATATTTTTATAAAAATATAAATAATCTTATTACGGAATGTTGCGTAGTTTGGCCTATCGTATCTGTTTTGGGTGCAGAAATTCGCAGGTTCAAATCCTGCCATTCCGAAAAATATAATCTAATAAAATGAACCAATATAAATACAATCATTCTTTTTCTAGCTACAACAATTTATTTAAATATTTTAAAAAGGATGCTCAAATTTTTAAACAACACTTTAATTGTTTCTCACTTTTTGAAAATCGTATTGTTCAAGGTATTTGTTTTGAATTTGGTAACGTTATTTTTGTTGATGTAGGTTTTAAATATATTATAAAATTGGATAAACAATTTTCTGGCAAATACTATACTCTTTTAAAATTTGTTAAATTAGAAACTCTTTTTAACGATCCTTTAATTGATTTTCTAAGTATTAGGAATAATATTTTTAGAAAATTAAATTGGTCTGCTATAAAAAGAGCTTTTAATTTAAATTCTATATTACCTGGCAAAGTACTTAATCCTGTTAAAAACGGTTTTTCTGTAGGTATTCATGGATTTGTCGGTTTTATGCCTAAAAAACATTCAGTAATTACTAATTGTAGTCTTAGATCTGTTTTTATTATAAGTAATATTGATATGTTAAAAAAAACATTCATTTTATCACAAAAGCAAATAGATAAAACTATCTTTAGAGTTCTTTTTAAACTTTCTTCACAGATTTCTTATATTTCAAAAAATTAGATTATATATATGGCGGATATATCTTAGTTGGTTAGAGAGTTAGATTGTGATTCTAAAAGTCATGAGTTCAAATCTCATTATTCGCCACATTTGTTAAATACATTCTATGCTATATACAAAATATAAAATACTTCGCTCTACCCGAACTCTCTTTAATCTAGAATACATTTTTAAAGAAAATTTTTTTATAGGTTTTTTTCAACTTAAATCTCTAAGCTTTGAAAATATAATTCAAATAAAACAATTAACTTTTACTTTGAATATGAAGGTTTTTTTTTGTAAAAATACGCTCATAAAAAAAAATAAATTTTTGCCTTTATTATTTCTACCATCACTCTCGCAAGGATGTTTAGTTATAATTTATTCTCGTGTTTTGTCTATGTTCGACTCTATTAATCTTATTCTTAATAAAACTAAATTATTTTCTTTATTTTTTTATATTGAAAACAAATTGACTTTTTTAAAAAAATTATATTTGCTTTCAAAGACTTCTAGAATGGATTTTTTTGTTCAATTTATTCATCTTTTAGATAATTATAACAAAAATATGTTAAGTCTGTTTGTTGCTTCGAATTACCGTTTCCAGTTTTTATCTAATATTTTATAATTTTTATGAATGAGTCTAAACATTTAAAAAAGAAAAAAACTTTAATCCAATTTAGTGATGGTTCAAGTTGTCATATGTTTTTTTACACCTATAAAAAAGAATCTCTTGTTGAATCTGATATTAAATCTAATCTTTTTTGGAAACATAGAGTAAATACTCTTGAACTAGAGAGTAGAAAAAGTAACTTGCTTTATTATTATAATAAACTTTTTATTAAAACTAAATAGTTTGAAGAGTCAATAATTTAATGGTAGAATTTTTCACTCATAATGAAATTGTTGTAGGTTCAATCCCTGCTTGACTCATATATATATATATATTGTTTCTTTTTAATGAATAATAAATATTTTTTAAATTTATCAAATAGTTTAAAAGCTAGTAAATATAACAAACCCGCTATTATCAAAATTAGATACTCAAAAAAATCTTTGGATGTATTATCAATATTATTGAAAGAAGGATATATTAGAGGTTATTTTATTGATAATTGTACAGTTACAAAATACATATGTATCTTAGTAAAGTATATTGATGATCATAATCTACTAAATATAAAAACTCTTAATTTGAATAAACAACGAACTTACCTTTCTGTTACAAAATTAAAAACTCATTTTACAGCTTTTGATTTATTAATTTTATCAACTAAAAAAGGAATTATGTCTCATTTAAATGCTATTAACCTTAATATAGGTGGTTTCCCTATAATAAATATAATTTAAGTTGTAAATATGTGTTTTATTCCAATACAAAATACAAATGTATTTTTTTATAAAAAAAATCTTTTTCTTGCTACAAATGTTGGTATTGATATTATTAATCTAAACAACTTCTTACCTTTTTTAAATATTATTTTACATTCTAATTCTATAGAATTAAAAGTTATTAATAATTGTTCTAAAATTGATTACTTAAAAATTCAACTCTTTAATATCATTAACTTAAAAATTGCTAACTTAAATAATGTTATAAAAAAGAAATTAGTTTTGTTTGGTATTGGTTTCAGGTCTTGGACTTATATGCTAAATACGCGTTTAAATTGTATGATTTTAAAAGTAGGTTTTTCTCGTGATATATCTATTGAGATACCAAAATCTATTGTAGTAATTTCTTTGAAACCTACTCTTATCTTATTAAAAAGTATAAATAAATATAAACTTTCTCAGTTTGTCTCTTCCCTTAGGTCTGTAAGAAAGCCTGACGTTTATAAAGCAAAAGGTGTACAGTATTTAAATGAAAAAATAAATTTAAAATTAGGTAAAAACAATTAGTATATAATTATATTTATGGTTTATGTGTTAGGTGTTAATTTAAAAAACAATTCAAAAGCTTTATACTCTATTCCTAAGATTTATGGAATCGGTTGTTTTCTAACTAAAATAATGTTTAATCATCTCAATTTAGGGTTAGACCTTAGAACTAAAGATTTGACTCAAAACGTTCTAGTTAAAATTCTAAAATGGGTTGATAAAAACAAGATTCTTGTTGAAAGTTCTTTAAAACAAAAAATCATTTCTGATATTACTAAATTGAAATCAATTAAAACTTATAGAGGTCTACGTCATGCTTATAATTTACCTGTAAGAGGACAACGTACTAAAACGAATGCTTCTTCAAGTAGAAGAAAATCTAATCGAAATGCTATTAAAACTAAAAACGATAAAAAATTTTAATCCTATTGCCATTGTTAGTATATTTTCAAGTTCAAATAATATTATTATAAATGTGTCTGATATTTCTAATAAAACTATTTGTGTTGGCTCAGGAGGATTGTTAGGTATTAAAGGTGCAAAAAGATCTACTTCGTATGCTGGTCAAGCAATTAGTGCACTTGTTGGAAAAAAGCTACTCACTTTAGGCATACAGTATGTTTATGTTAAAATCAAAGGATTTGGGCATGGTAGATATTCTAGCTTAAAAGGATTATCTCATACAGGCATTAAGATATTAAGTATTTTAGATTCTACCCCTACTCCTTTTAATGGCTGTAAAGCACCAAAAAAAAGAAGAATGTAGATATTTATTTTTAAGGCTAAGTAGCATAAAGGTAATGTAAGGAATTGCAAATTCTTTGATAACGATTCAATTTCGTTCTTAGCTTAAGTTAAATATGTGTTAATGATATTATTTTATTCTCCTTTAGAACAATTTGAAATAGTTCCTCTTTTGTTTCTTTTTCTTGGTAATAAATTTGTTTTCACTAATGCTAGTTATTTTTTAATTTTGGCCGTAATTATTACTCTTCTTTTTTTCTACATTAGTAATTTGAATAGTACTTTTGTACCTAACAGATGGCAATCTATTTCTGAAATGGTATTTGAATTTGTTCAAAATATGGCTTTTGAATCTTTAGGTCATAAAGGGTCAAAATTTTTCCCTTTGTTATTTGCAACTTTTACTTTTGTTTTTGGGTGTAATATACTTGGTATGGTTCCTTATACTTTTACTGTTACAAGTCATATTATATTTACTTTTAGCTTGGGTATGACTACTTTTATAGGATTAAATATTATTGGTTTAAAGCAACATGGTTTGCATTTTTTTAGTCTTTTTTTGCCCCCGGGAGCACCTTTGGCGTTAGCCCCATTACTTGTACCTATAGAATTAATTTCGTATGTTTTTAGAGTAGTGGCTTTATCTGTTCGTCTCTTTGCTAATATGATGGCCGGGCATACTTTATTAAAAATTTTAGCTACCTTTGCTTGGAAAATGTTATCTATAGGTGGTATTTTTTTAATTATTCAATTGTTTCCATTGGCAGTTATTATTGCAATTACTGGTTTAGAATTAGCTATTGCTTTTTTACAAGCTTACGTTTGGACTACTCTAACTTGTTTATATCTTAGTGATGCTCTAAATCTACACTAAAATAAACATTTAATATAAGAATTATAGCTCAGTGGGTAGAGCATGTGCCTGATAAGCGCAAGGTCGTTAGTTCAACCCTAACTAATTCTATTTTTTGGGATATAGCCAAAGGGTAAGGCATTGGTTTTTGATATCAACATTTAAAGGTTCAAATCCTTTTATCCCAGTTTGAGCGGTTGTGGCGAAATTTGGTATACGCTTTATCTTGAGGTGGTAATATATAACATATATAAGGGTTCAAGTCCCTTCATCCGCAAAAAGTGTCTATAGCTTAAAAGGATAAAGCATTAAATTGCGAATTTAAAGTTTGAAAGTTCAACTCTTTCTAGGCATAATGAATTCAAAGTGATTTTTTTATTTTCGGTTCTCTTCGTCTAACGGTTAGGACAGCACTTTTTCAAGGTGTTGATATGAGTTCAAATCTCATAGAGAATATATGAGAGAGTAATTTAACGGTAAAATAGTGATCTCCAAAATCACCTTTCGTGGTTCAAATCCTCGCTCTCTTGTAATAAAATAAAATAATATGTCTGTTAATATTGAATATGTTGTTTCTAAATTAGATGATTTAATTAATTGGGCTAGAAGAGGCTCTTTGTGGCCCGTTACTTTTGGTCTTGCTTGTTGCGCAGTCGAGATGATGCATGCTGGTGCAAGCAGATATGATTTTGATCGTTTTGGTATAATTTTTAGAGCTAGTCCCCGACAATCTGATATTATGATTGTAGCAGGCACTCTTACGAATAAAATGGCTCCAGCTTTAAGAAAAGTTTATGATCAAATGGCTGAACCAAGATGGGTTATTTCTATGGGTAGTTGTGCAAATGGAGGTGGTTATTATCACTATTCTTATTCTGTTGTAAGAGGGTGTGATAGAATAGTTCCTGTAGATATTTATGTTCCTGGTTGCCCCCCTACAGCTGAAGCTCTTTTATATGGTATTTTACAACTTCAAAAAAAAATTAAAAGACAGCAGAATATTTTAAATTGGTATACTAAGTAAATTATAATATATTATGAATAGTAAATTTAAAACAAACTTTAATAACTTTTTTAAAAGGTATGAGACATCAATCATTGTGGAAAAAAATGATTTTTTACTAGAAACTAACTTACATAATTTACGTAATGTTCTCTTTTTTTTGAGAGATCATGAAGGTTGTTTGTTTAAAACCTTGATAGATATTTTTGCTGTTGATTATCCAGAAAAGAGTCAAAGGTTTTCTCTTATTTATTGTCTACTTAGTATTAAGTATAATGTTAGAATAAGGGTTAAAATATTAGTAGATGAATTGACATCTGTGCCATCTATTACAGATATTTATAAATCTGCATGTTGGATGGAGAGAGAAGTCTGGGATATGAATGGAATATTTTTTGAAAATCATCCTGATTTGCGACGAATTCTTACGGATTATGGTTTTGAAGGATATCCTTTGAGAAAAGACTTTCCTCTATCAGGGTATACAGAAGTTAGATACGATGATAGCCAAAAACGAGTTATTTCAGAATCAGTTGAAATGACCCAAGAGTATAGGGTTTTTAATTTTAAAAGTTCTTGGGAATAACATATGAAATTAAAGAAAAAACTACTGAAAGACATTTTGATTAGAAAAAACTTTAAAAAAAATGAATCTAAAATTATATCTTTAAAAGTGTTGCTTAGAACTAACTCCTTAAACTATTTAGAGAGCTTGAATAATTTTTCCAAATTGAAAACTTTGTCCTTTTCTAATAAAGCAGAAAATAAATGTTTTGTTAGTTCTCGAACTGGAAGTGTTTACAAAAAATTTACCCTTTCTAGAATAAAAACACGAGAATTTGTTTATAATGGATTAATACCCGGCTTAAAAAAACATAGCTGGTGATATAAGAACATTTCTTTTATTTTATTTTAAACGAATAATATTTTATTTATGTCTAGATTGTTACAAAAGATTAAACACAATAATAGGTTTCTTAAACAAAAAACAAAATCTCCTGCATTAAAAAAAAGCCCTCAAAAGAAAGGCGTTTGCTTAAGAGTTTATACAAGGACTCCTAAAAAACCTAACTCAGCTATACGTAAAGTTGCTCGAGTTAGATTAACCAATGGAATTGATATTATTGCATATATACCAGGAGAAGGTCATAACTTGCAAGAACATTCTGTAGTTTTGGTTCGAGGTGGAAGAGTTAAAGATTTGCCTGGCGTAAGATACCATTTAATCAGAGGCGTTTATGATTTGCAGGGCATAAATTCAAGAAAAAATAGTAGATCAAAATATGGAACAAAAAAGCAATCTAAAAACTAACATCAATGATTTTAAATATATAATAACTTCTTTCATTAAAATTTTACAAAAAAGTTATTCGAAAGAGTCATCAGAATTAATTTTTAGAGATACATTATCTTTTTTAAAGAAAAACACTAAAAAAGAACCTTTATCACTTTTTAAGGATGCTCTAGATAAATCTAAACCTTTCTGTGAAGTAAAATCTATAAGAATATCAGGTACTAATTATAAAGTACCAGTAGAAATCAATTTATATAGGCAAAAAACTTTAGTTTTTAAATGGATAGTTTTAAATAGTGTAAAAAGACCTGACATATGTATGTCTACTAACTTAGCTAAAGAAATACTAGATACTTGTGATTTGAATAGTAAAACAATAAAAATGTGCGATGATTTTCATAAAATAGCTGAGTCAAACAAGGTTTATATACAATCTAGATATTAAATATTTTAAAAATGCCGCGTTCTATTTGGAAAAAACCCTTTTCAAAAAATATAATTTTTAAGAGTGTTTATATCAATAACAATTCACAAAGACCTGTATTAATATGGTCTAGAAACACAATAATTTTTCCTACATTTGTAGGAAAAATCTTCTCTATATATAATGGTAAAAGATTTGTAAATTTACAAATTCATGAAAGTATGGTAGGTTTGAAATTTGGGGATTTTATTGTTACTCGCAAGAAAGCCATTCATAATAAAAAATAAATTCTATGAGTAGGAAAAAAAATACTTCAACTTTAAACATTACACAAAACAAAACCTGGAACTCTTCTTGGTGTATTTATAGCCAAGAAGAGTTCAAATATTTACTTCAAGAAGATTTAATTCTCTATTCTTATATTAGATCACAGTTTAAAAACTTTGAATTATTGAATATTATTAATTTAAGGTTATATAGAATCAATAATTATTTAATAATAGATATTGTGATTACTTTTATAGATAGTTTAACTAGAAACTTAATAACAGAATTTTTGAATTCACTATCGCAGTTCTTTAATAAAAATATTTATTTAGCTATAAATAAGCCATCATATCTTATTACAATTAGAAACGGATTTAATATAGCGTTAAAAATTGCAAAACTCATAGAAAAACGAGTTAGATTTAGAAGTAGAATTATTAAAGCTTTGATAAAAAAAGTTAAGGATAACTCAAAAGGTATATATGTGCAATGTACTGGAAGAATTAACAACGTTGATATGGCAAGAGTAGATAAGCTCTATTTAGGGTCAGTGCCTTTGCAATCCATTAAATCCTCTATAGATTACGGTTTTGTTGTTGCAAATACAACTAAAGGGTTGCAAAGTATAAAAGTCTGGATTTGTAAATAAAAAATATTTCTAATGTTATTTCCAAAAAGATTAAAATTTCGTAAGGTTAAAAAAGGTAAATTAAAAGGTTTAGAAACAAGAGTTAACAATCCAATAATTGGTGTTTATGGAATTAAGTCTCTTGAGTCCGCTAGAATTACATCTCAACAATTAGAATCAGTTAGAAAATTAATGTCAAGAAAAATGAATAAATCAGGTTTTATAAGGTTGAAAATATTTCCTTTTATCCCTGTAACATCAAAACCCGCAGAAGTTCGTATGGGAAAAGGAAAAGGCTCACTAAAATATTGGTGTTTTCCAGTTACTGCGGGTCGATTACTTATTGAATTTCAGGGGGTATCACTATCCTTAGCTGTGGAAATAAATAGATTAGTTAAAAGTAAATTACCTGTAAATACTAAATTAGTTAAGTTTTTATGATATTTAATTCAAGTAAATTAAAAGTTTGTGATAATTCTGGGGTCAAACATGTTAAATGCTTCAAAGTATTTAAAAGCTACGCTGGTACTGTAGGTTCACTGGTTTATGTTAGCGTAAAAGATAATAAAAATAAAAGTAAAGTACAAAAAGGTGATATTGTCAAAGGAATTATAATAAGAAATAAAAAGTGTATGAATAGATTTACGGGCAATTATATTTTATTTGATTTTAATGAGATAGTACTATTAAATGATAAATATGAGCTTTTAGGTACCAGAATTTTTGGGCCTCTTCCTCTGGAACTTAGAAAAAAAAATCAATTAAAACTTCTCTCTTTAGCTTCAACCCTTATTTAATTAAAAAATGAATAACTTAAAACTTTGGTATAAACGTATTATAAAAATTGATTCTGTTTATAAAATGAATATTGTAAATTGTCTACAAGAACCAAAAATTGAAAGTATTGCTATAAACATTTGTTCTAAATCTATAATAGAAGAATCTAAAGCTATATTGTATTATATAATGGCCTTAAAGCTAATTACTAATCAAACGCCAGTTATATGTAAAGCTAAAAAATCTTTAGCTCAACTTAAACTTCGTAAAGGGATGTTAATAGGAACTAAAGTAACCTTAAGGAATCAATTTTTATATAATTTTCTAATTCAATTCATTTTTCTAGTCTTGCCTAATATAAAAGAGACAAAGTTTTATAACTTAAATAAAGGTTCTCTGTCTATAGGTATAAAAGATTTATTGGTTTTTCCACAGTTAAGTAGATATTATGATAAATTTCCTAAAAATATGACAGCTATCATAAATTTTAGCACTAATACTAAGGATAAAAATTTTTCCAGATTTCTCTTTACTAGTATTCAAATACCTGTAAAGAATAAGCATTTGAAATTCTAATGGATAGAATCTTGAGCTTCGAACTCATGTATAGCAAGTTCAATTCTTGTCAAATGTTCAAAATCATTAAAAATTATTATTTTCATACCTCTTTAGGAATTATATAATAAAAGAAAATGGAGTTTAAGAGAATTGAACTCTTGACTTTTAGTGTGCAAAACTAATACTCTAGCCATCTGAGTTAAAACCCCTTAAAAATTTAGCCTTTTTTTGGAATTGAACCAAAATTTATTGTTTACAAAACAATAGTTATACCATTAAACTAAAAAGGCTTTTGAAGTTTAAAAAAGATATTATCTTTTTTAAACTTAACAATTTAAAGACCACCCCACCAATAAATTGAAACAAATAAAAATAACCAAACTACATCAACAAAATGCCAATACCAAGCAGCCGCTTCAAAACCAAAATGGTGTTGAGTAGTAAAGTGATGATTATGAAGACGAAGAAGACATACGAAAAGGAAAGTTGATCCGATAAGAACATGAAAACCATGGAAACCTGTAGCAAGGAAAAATACAGATCCATAAATCCCATCAGACATTGAGAAATTAGCTTGATAATACTCCATTCCTTGAAGAAGAGTAAATAAAGCCCCTAAAAGAATAGTTAAACTTAAACTAGTTAATGCAGAACTTCTATCACCTAAAACAATAGCATTGTGAGCCCAAGTACATGTAGCACCCGATAGTAATAATATTGCAGTATTTAAAAGAGGAACTTCCCAAGGATTCAATACATCAATACCTGGAGGAGGCCATATTCCTCCAATCTCAAGAGCTGGGGACAAACTAGAAGCAAAAAAAGCCCAAAAAAAGGCAAGAAAAAAGGCTACTTCGGATACTATAAATAATAACATCCCCCAACGTAATCCAGACTGAACTGCTTTAGTATGGTGACCTTGAAAAGTAGCTTCGCGAACAACATCTCTCCACCAGAAAAAAGATACACTAACTAAAGAAATAAAACCTATTAAAGTTAAATAAAAACCTCCTGAATAACAATGCATGTACATAGCAAATCCACTAGTAGTAGTTAAAGCAGAGATACCAGCTAAAAAAGGCCATGGACTAGGATCAACTAAATGAAATGGGTGACGTTGGATTAAATTAGACATATATAATTTTATTTATTAATATTTAAAAACTCTTTAAACTTATCAGAAAGTATTTTTAGATTTGAAAAAATATTTCTAATATTACCAAACAAAAGAAAACATATAAAAATCACAAATATTATTTGAGTAAACCCTATATTCATTGAAAATAATTAAAGTTTTCCTAAAGTTTTAAATTTATTAGTTAACCAGTTTTTGCACTCAGTTTGAACACTAACCCATTTAATATAATCTTCTATAGAAACAGCTTGGATAACTATCGGCATAAAACCATGTTGAACACCACATAATTCACTACATTGCCCAAAAAATGTACCCTCACGTTTTATAAACATAGAAACTTGATTTAATCTACCAGGACATCCATCCATTTTTACACCTAAAGAAGGTATAGCCCAAGAATGTATAACATCAACAGCAGTAACAAGAGCTCTGATATGAGTATTGGCAGGTAAAATTACTCTGTTATCAACTTCTAATAATCGTAATTGACCTGGCTGTAAATCGTCATCTGCTACCATATAACTATCAAAGCTAATACTATTACCATTTATATCTGAATAATCACTATATTCATATGACCAATACCATTGATGACCTATAACCTTTAAAGTTATAGCCGGATCAATAACTTCATCAATAGAATATAAAAGCGCAAAAGAAGGAACAGCTATAACCATAAGTATAATACTTGGAGTTATAGTCCAAACAATTTCTATAGTTGTACCATGGCTTATAGTTGAAGGAACAGGATTATTTTTGTAGTAAAAAAGATAAGTTGTTCTTAATAACAACCATGTAACAGAAGTACCTATAACAGAAAGAACAAACATTAAATCATGATGTAAAGCAATAATACCTTCCATAACAGGAGTAGCTGGATCCTGAAAAGAAATTTGCCAAGGATATGCATAATCTAAAAAACCTGGGTTAAGTCCAATTGAATATGTATACAAATAAATAGAAATAAGAAAAGAATTTATATAGTTAAATTTACGCATAAAATATTTTTATAATAGTATAAGTCCAAACAGAGAAATGACTCTGTAACTTTTCATCTTTTTAAGGATAAAATGTTTTATTTAAACTATTGGACTAGAAAAAATTAAATAATACGTTTTAAATATTATCTTTTATTTAAAATATAATTATCTATCTATTTCCCCAAAGACTATATCTAAAGTACCTATTATGGTAACAACATCTGCAAGTAAATGCCCTTTAGATAAATAATCTATAGCTTGTAAATGGGCAAACCCAGGCGCTTTTATTTTACATCGATAAGGTTTATTAGAATTATCAGAATTTAAATACACTCCAAATTCTCCTTTAGGATGTTCTACGGCACAATACACTTCTCCACTAGAAACGACAAATCCTTCAGAAAAAAGTTTAAAATGATGTATCAAAGATTCCATAGAAGATTTAATATCGCTTCGAGAAGGAGGAGATATTTTTTTGTTTTCAACTTTTATGTTACCTTCTGGCATTTCATTAATACATTGCAAAATTATTCGTAAGCTTTGACGCATTTCTTCAATTCTAATACAATATCTATCATAGCAGTCACCTTTTGATCCTATTGGTACGTCAAAGTTCATTTTATCATAAGTATCATACGGTTGTGTTTTGCGTAAATCCCAAGCACAGCCTGTACTTCGTAAAAGAGGACCTGTAAGACCCCAATCCAGCGCTTGTTCTAGAGTAATAACCCCTACATCAACTAATCTTTGTTTCCAAATCCTATTTTCAGTAAGCAATTCTTCAAGTTCATCAATACGAGAACTAAACTGATATGCAAAATTATAGATATCTTCTAATAGACCTAGAGGTATATCAGAAGCAACACCACCAGGCCTTACATATGCTGCATGCATTCTTGCCCCAGAAACTCTTTCATAGAATTCCATAAGTTTTTCACGTTCTTCAAATCCCCATAATATTGGAGTTAATGCCCCTACATCCATAGCATGGCAACATATAGCTAACAAATGATTTAAAATTCTTGTTATTTCAGAAAATAACACTCTAATATATTGAGCTCGCAAAGGAACTTTACAACCTAATAATTTTTCAACAGCAAGACAATAAGCATGTTCATTAACCATCATAGAAACATAATCTAATCTATCAAAATAAGGAAGGGCTTGCAAATAAGTCTTATATTCAATTAATTTTTCAGTACCTCTATGTAATAAACCTATATGTGGAGTAGACCTTTCAACAACTTCACCATTTAACTCTAAGATAAGTCTTAAAACACCATGAGCAGCCGGATGCTGTGGACCAAAATTAACAGTAAAGTTTTTAATAGATTTAGGATTAATAATTTCATTAGAAAAAGTCATCTCAAAAATAATATTATAGTAGTTAAGAGAGTACAGGAGTTGAACCTGCTCCATCATAGTTATAATGGGCCTAAGTTTAGCAAACTTGCCTTTTACCGTTCAAGCAACTCTCTACAATATTTAAATACAAATTATTTTCATAGTTATTTTTTAATATACATATAAATACAACACACTCAAAAAAGAATATAAAAGGAAAACTAACTATAAAAAGACTGATTAAATCGGGAGAAGAAAAAAGACATCCTATAATAAAAGAAGTAACAATAAACACTCTTCTTTTTTTATAAAAAAAAAGAATGTTAGGTTGCTTAAAATAAACAAAAATTATAAAAAGAGTAGGAATTTGAAAGATGAAAAAACAGTACAAAAATGTTAAATTACAAAAGAATATAACGTAATCATAAATCCTAGTTTCCATTCTTAAAACTATAAAACTTGAGTTAGTAATCAAGTCAAAATCTAAAAGAAATGATAACATAAATGGCAAAATTAAATAATATGTAAAAAAAACAGAGAATAGCACAAACAAAATAAAAATTTTATACATAAAAGTTAAAAGATTTTTTTCATATTTAAATAAACCAGGTCTTACAAATAAGTATAGAAAATATAGAAAAAGGGGAAAATTTAAAAATATGGTTCCATAAAAAGCTAAAGTAACATAAGTGGTAAAAACTTCAAAAATATTTGTAAAGATAAAATCATAATCCTCTGTCTTTATAAATTTAGAAAGAGGCAAGGATAAAATTTTTATAAGTTGCGGAGCAAAAAAATAAGAAGTAACAAAAGTTAAAAAAAGAGAAACAAAAATATAATAAAAAAAAATAGACATCTCATTTAAATGATTTATAAATTTTGACATATAGATTATTAAACTTAAGGATAAAGTGAGATTCGAACTCACGCTATTTTCACAAATAGAATAGTTTTCAAGACTAGCACCTTCGACCACTCAGTCATTTATCCAAAATAGCGGAAGCAAGATTTGAACTTGCAATTTATAAGTTATGAGCCTATAGAGTTAACCAGATTACTCTATCCCGCAATTCTTACGAGTAAGTGGATTTGAACCACTAAAGAAGATTATTCACTAGATTCTAAATCTAGAATGTTTACCAATTTCATCATACTCGCAAAAATATTGAAAAGAGTAGGATTTGAACCTACGAAGAATAATTCAATAGATTTACAGTCTACTGCTTTTGACCACTTAGCTATCTTTTCTTACAAGATGTAAAAGTGTAGCATCTTGTAAATAACTAAAATTATCCAAATAAAATTAAAAATGCCATCATTAATGCGAAAAGTCCAATAGCTTCTGTTAAAGCAAATCCTAAAATAGTAAACCCAAATAATTGTTGTCTTAATGAAGGATTACGAGCGAAAGAATTAACTAAAGCAGCAAAAACGATACCTATCCCAGCACCAACACCAGCTAAACCTATTGTAGCTAAACCAGCACCTATTTGTTTTGCACTTTGTAACATTGTTTGATTCATAAATAAATAAATAAATTTTTTAGTGGAGTAAAATTAGTACTTATAATTCTAATTATAATATCGATTAATATCTACATACTTTTCTCTTATAGGATAGTAAGTATTCTTAAAGTTAACATCCCACAATAAAATAATTGTAAAATTATTCAAATCAAGCTCTAAGTAATTTGGTATTGAACGACTTAATATAGATTTTAGAAAAGTGTTTTTATCAAAAGAGGTTAAATTTAATTTAACAATATCATTCTTATGAATTTTTTTATTCGAAACAGAAATACGTGTATCATTTACAAAAACAAAGCCATGATTTATAAGTTGCCGAGCTTCTTGAAAAGAGTTAACTAAACAACTACGATAAATAATAGTATCTATTCTAGTTTCTAAAAAACTACACAATTTATCTATTGTTTTTGAAGGAGATTTAACAGATGATTTAATATAAACTTTAAAAGAGCTTTCATTTATATTAGAATAAAAAAATTTTAAAGATTGTTTTATATTTAAAAGCCTACCAAAAGGACTAAGTCTTTTTCTTTTTTTACCGATAACAGAACGACAAGAATCTTTTTTTTTAACTCCCCATAAGTTTTTATAGGAACTTTTTAATTTTTTACATACACTATATTTAGAAGGAAGCCTTTTAGTCATATAATTTAATAAATAATATGCTTGTTATTGGACTTGAACCAATAAATCTATAAGAAAAAAGATTTTAAGTCTTTCGTGTTTACCATTTCACCAAACAAGCAACAATGCAAATGATGAGAATTGAACTCATATAAATTGCTTGGAAGGCAATGAATTTACCATTAATTTACATTTGCAAAAAACGCTGAATAGGAGTTGAACCTATAATTATTTGCTTAGAAGACAAAAGTTTTATCCATTAAACTATCAACGCATTATATTAAGCGAAAAAAGGGAGTTGAACCCTCAATCTTAACTTTGGCAAAGTTATGCTTAAACCAATTAAACTATTTTCGCAAATGTAAAAACTCTCTAAATAGGAATTGAACCTATAATATTTTGATTAACAGTCAAAAGCTTTACCATTAAGCTATTAGAGATTATAAGTGTGATAGGACTTGAACCTATGACCATCTAGGTGAAAGTGGTATTACATACCCTTCACAAGCTTTATACGTATATTATTAAACATAAAGCTTTTAAACAAGTATAACATGTATTATGCAATATAGCTCTATAAAAATTAACACAATTTTATAATGCCCATTAACTATAATTATACGATATAGATAGAATAAAAAAAACGCTTTTTACATTAATACATCTTTTAACAATATGTATTAAAGCGTAGAAATATATTAAATATTCTTATATATTTAACTAATATCATGCTATTTTTCTTTTTAAATTATATATAAGTATGGAATAATAGAGATTAGTTTTAAAACATAATTATAGATATAGACACGCTCTTAAAAGCCAGATGCTCTTCCGTCTGAGCTACACACTCAAATCATTCAAAATTATTTAATATTAGATAAATAATTTATAGAATTGTTTAAAAGTATCCCCGAATTTTTTTTATCTTTATTAGAAGAATATTTCGAAATAAGAAAAAAATAAACTTCATTACTTATTTTAGCTTGTAGTAAAGAGCTAAATTTTGATTCATTTGCAACAACTTTTTTAAGTTTCTCTTCTATAGTATTATAAAAAGATTTAACAAATAATTTAGAATATGTAAGAATCAAAAGATCTATATCTTTTTTTACAATCAAAAAGATAAATTTTATTTCATCAGATAATAATCTTTGTTTTTTATGATAAGATATTAAATGGGTTAAAGTCTTTTCTTGCATATCTCTATAATAGGCAAATTCTTCTTGAATTTTAACAGCACGAGAATCTAATTCTGAAGATATCATAGTTGAACCAAAGTTATAAACTAAAAAAATAAAAATACCAAAAGAAAAAAGAACTAATATCTCTTCATTGAAAACTAAAATTTCTTTAGAGAGACCAATTAGAAGTAGTAGCGTTATAAGAAAAGAGGTTTTTAAATTCATAAACAGTACATTTTATTTATTTAACCAAAGTTTTGTCCAATTTTTATCTTTATCAGACGATTTGAGTATTAAATCAAAAACGTCAAAATTAAAAGATTAACAGTATGACAATCTAATTCAAAAAATACCGCAGATAACTTAAAGCAATAAAATAAAGCAATACAATAAAGAAGAAGGAATAATATCCATTCAATGTAAACAAAATCTTCATCTTTAGAGAAACAAAATAGAAATAGTAGGGTTATAAGAAAAGAGGTTTCTAAATCCATAAACAGTATATTTTATTTATTTAACCAAAGTTTTGTCCAATTTTTATCTTTATCAGACGATTTGAGTATTAACTCAAAAACAACAAAACTAAAATTTTTTTCTCCAATAGTTTTTATATAATCACTATTGGGTTGAACTAAATTTACAGAGTTAGCTGTTGAAATATTTTTTGAGATCCAAAGATTGCCATAATTACTAACTTTTAATATATAATTACGTGAGACACTTAGAGTTTTGAATAAAATAGTATCATAAGTAGTTAACAAACCCAAAGCGCTTTCTTTTTTTTTATTTATATCATTAGCTAAAAAATCAAGTTTTTTTTTTCTAAATTTCAAGTTTAGAGATATAGAAGGCATTATGAAGTGAAGAAGAAAAATATAAAATAGACTAAAACCTAAACTAAACCAGAAAAATTGGGTAAAAAAAGTCATTAGATCAAGTTGTGGCATAGTATGTATAATTAAATTGGTAGTTAAAAAATTTACTTAAATATAAAGTTAAATTAGTATAATTTAGCATATATGTTACCATAACTTACAAATTACCTATTACGTAATCAACTATAACGATTTTAAAATAATTTGATTTAAAGTTTTCTTCCTGCATTGATGCTTTCAGCAGTTATAAAAAAATAACGTAACTACTCAACTTGCTTTTGGTAAAACAATCGACAAATCATAGGTTATTTTGTTTTGGTCCTCTCGTACTAAAAACAAGTCTTTAAAATTATTATACAACGATAGCAGATAGGGACCAAACTGTTTTACAACGTTCTAAACCCAACTCACGTTCCATTTTAATTGGCGAACAGCCAAACCATTGGGACCTTTTTCAGCCCCAGGATATGAAGAGTCGACATCGAGGTGCCAAACAATTCTGTCGATAAGAGCTCTTGAGAATTATCAGCCTGTTATCCCCAAAGTACCTTTTATTCCTTAAGCTATAACTTATCCATTCAAAATTATAGGATCACTATGACCGACTTTCGTCTCTGTTCGACTTGTTTGTCTTACAGTCAAGCAAGTATATGCCATTATACTCGAAAGCTTGTTTTAATCAAGCTTGAACTTACCTTTGTAGGTCTCCGTTACCATTTTGGAGACTACCGCCCCAGTCAAACTAACCATCTTAAATTGTCATTAATATTTAATTTAGTTATACATTATAATCAGAGTGGTCTTTCATTGTTATCTCTGTAATTAGCTGACACTAAGACATATTAGCGATTACCACTTATTACTACGCAAATTATAAGTAAAAACAGTTTAAGATTATAGTTAAGGTTTATGGGGTCTTTCCGTCTTACTATCGTAATTGCGTATCTTCACGCAAAATCTAATTTCACTGAATTCATTCTTGAGACAGTAGGAAAGTCGTTATGTCTTTCATGCAGGTCAACAATTAATTGACTAGGAATTTCGCTACCTTAGGATTGTTAGAGTTACAACCGCCGTTTACTAAAGCTTAACTTAATAGCTTTTAACTATCTTGTGTGACTTTTTAGCACTGGGCAGACATCAGACCTTATACATCATTTTACAATTTAGCAAAGTCTTGTAGTTTTAATAACTAGTCGCTATCCTTTATTTATATAGCCTTTTTAAAGGCATTCTTTATCCCGAAGTTACAGAATCTTTTTGCCGAGTTCCTTAAGAATGATTAATTCAAACGCTTTAGTATTGTAATACTTATTCTCCTTTGTTGGTTAAGTACGGTAAATAATAAAAGAAATATTTCTTGGCAATGTTTTTTGCATAAAAAAAAACCATTTATTAATCATACAAAAAACATTGCGTCTTTCTTTTTAATATGATAATAAATCATCGAACATAACTATCGTTATTTATTCTTAGACACCGACTAAATCTACGCTGATTAACATTACGTAGAAAACCTTGAATTGTTAAGCGACAATGGTTTTTACATTGTATAACGTTACTCATATTAGCATTCTCACTTTTTATACTTTCTTTAGATTTTTCAATCTAAATTTATCAGCTTAAAAAACGTTCCACTATCACTTTAAAAAGTTTATAACTTCGGTAGAAAGCATAAGCCCTATAAATTTTCGATGCAATTAAACTTAAACAAAGGTTTTCAACTAGTATGCTATTACGCATTTTTTAAAGGATAGCTGCTTCCAAGCTTACCTTCTAGTTATCTTGGTTTAATCACTATCTTTATCACTTAGCAATCATTTTTGGACCTTAGTTAATAATCTGGGCTGTTTCCCTCTTGACTATGAATCTTAGCACTCAAAGTCTGACTGCAATTTTAAAATAAGCAAATATTCAGAGTTTATCTAAATTCAGTAAGGCTATTAACCCCCCTAGTTTAAAAAGAGCTTTACCCTTTGCCTTAAAAAAATTACGCTATACCTAAATATATTTCGTGGAAAACCAGCTATCACCAAGTTTGATTGGCCTTTCACCCCTAATAATAAATCATCTCAAACTTTTGCAACAGTAACGAGTTAAACCTTCCCACATAAATTATTATGTATTTAGCTTGTTTATAATTAGATCACTTGGATTCGGGTCTTAAAATTATAACTTGTTAAGCTTTTTAAAGCTTGCGTTAACTAGGCTTCCATCTAGTGATTTAAGCTTGCTATAATTTTAAAGTCGCTAATGCATGATACAAAAGGCAAACCGTCATATAAAAAATACTTCGGTTGGTTGTAAATATCAGGTTTTAGAATCTTTTCACTTCCATTTAAGAATTCTTTTCATCGTTCCTTTACAGTACTATTTCGCTATCGGTTATATAAAGATATTTAGGGTTTGAAGTAAGGTCCTCCATTATTCAAAAAGAATTTCACGAGTTCTTTTTTACTAAAAAGATATACATTGTCTTAAATACAGGGCTTTAACCTTCTAAGGCTAATTTTTTCAAATTATTTTGTAGTGAAAGTATACCTTTACCCTTGTTCACTTTCGCTCGCCGCTACTCATAAAATCTCGTTTGATTTTTTTTCCTTAAACTAATAAGATGTTTCAATTAATTTAGTTAATAAGTACTAAAAACGTACGGTTTACCAAAGGAGACCCATAAGTTATAAGTTAATTGCGTTTCTAATTATGGCTTTTCGTAAATACGCTACGTCCTTGTTTTATATACCTAGACATCCACCTCATATTCAAAAATCTACACTTAATACATACGATATACAACCTGACAAAACTATTTTTACCTTAAAGAAAAAGAATAAATAGCATATAATAGATTAACTATAGAGTTCAAAAGAGATCTTGTATTCTAAAATATAATATTTGTCAAGTTATATAAATATTTTTTAAAAACAATATATTATAAAAAAATAAATAAAATTTCCAACAGCAGATTCCTCTACCATTACCTTGTTACGACTTCAGCACAGTCATCAAACATATTTTACAAATAGTATGTTCAAAAATTAAAAAACAAATATGCAAATAAAAACATAGGATTATTCAAATTTTTTTAATACTAAGTATTAGAATAAGTATAACTTCCAGGCTGTGACGGGCGGTATGTACAAGATTCGAGAACATATTCACCGTTGCATGCTGATCAACGATTACTATTGGTTCCATCTTCATGTTTTCGAATTTCAGAAAACAATTAGAACATCGATAATTTTTAGAGATTAGCTTCAATTTTCATTATTGCAACTCTTTGTAGAATTATCTTTGTAACACATGAAGTAGCCCAACCTATAAGGGTCATGAAGATTTGTCGTTATCCTTCTTTTCATCTTATATATCATAAGCATTTTTCTTAAGTACATGTAACTATCATAAAAAAAAATTAAAAAAAAGTTACATTTGTAATAAGAATAAAGGGTTTCGCTCGTTACTGGACTTAACCGAACATCTCAAAACACGAACTTACGACAACCATGCAACACCTGTAATTTAAATATATAGCCTAAGTCAAAGGTTTTTTAAATTATACAAAGATTGGTAAGGTTTTGCGTGTACTGACGAATTAAACCACATGTTCCATCAATTGTGCGAATCCCCGTCAATTCCTTTGAGTTTTAACGTTGCCGACGTACTTCTCAGGCAGAATACTTAACGCGTTAGCTAAGTCTCTGAAAAACATTCCAAAGACGAGTATTCATAGTTTACAGCAATAGACTACGAGGGTGTCTAATCCTCTTTGCTACCTATGCTTTCGTATATCAACGTCAGTATAAAACAAGATTATTGCTTTCGCTTTAGGCATTCCTTCGAAAATCTATGAATTTTATTTCTCCTTTCGAAATTCTAAAATCTTTTTTTTTACTCTAGAAATCTGTAATTAAAAGTGACCTAAGTAGTTTAGGATTTAACTTTTAACATACAATTACAGTCTACATACATTTTACGCCCAATTATTCCGATTAACACTAGATCTCCTCGTATCACCGCGGCTGCTGGCACGAAGTTAGCCAGATCTTATTCATTGATTACAGTCATAATCTTCATCAATAAAAGGATTTTACAGTTAAACAACTTTCATCATCCACTTTATATTGCTAGGTCAGACGTGAGTCCATTGCCTAAAATTCCTTACTGCTGCCTTTTTAAAAAAGTCTAAACCTTGTCTCAGTTTTAGTGTGATTGAACATCCTCTCAGATCAATTAAGGATCTTCGGCTTGGTCAGCATTTACCTTACCAACAACCTAATCCTGCATAGACCCATCTTATAACAATACAATTTTGTTGGGTTAAACCAAATTATAAGGTAGGTATCTATGTATTACTCACCCTTGCGCCACTAAAAAAAATAATTTTTTTTCGTTCAACTTGCATGTATTAAGCATATAAAAAGCGTTTAATCTGAGCCAGGATCAAACTCTTAAAAAAATAAAAAGTGCAACATAAATATAAATATATTGTTTTTAAAAAATATAAATGGTTTTAAATCTTAAAAGGGCTTCTATCTAAAAGCAGCTTAGAGCTTTTAGACATATTAAGAGAAGCTTTACTAATTACATCAGTTTTATAAAAATTGTCAAAAAAACTTGAAGAAATATATGAATTATTAACAAAAATGATGGTATTTGAAAAAAAAGGCAAGTTAAAGTAAGAAACAGAAACTTTATTTAATAAAAATTCATAAGAAGGTAATAAAGTCTTTAAATAATTAACATCTAAAGACCCTTTATTAGAAAAACGTAAATAAGCATTTATAATAATTAATAAAATATCTAGTGTGTTCTTAGCGTTACCTAAAGGTAAAGTACAAGATTGTGAAGTTTGATATCTTCCTTCACAGTTACCATAGATAGAGGTTTTTTCCATAAAAGATGTACTAGGTAGTATAAGATCAGCATTTTGTGCATTCAAACAACCATGGTGCCCTTGAAAAATAGTAAATTTGGATTTAATTGAATTTGATATGTTATTAGAGTTTTCAATATTATAAAGTATATCAAAAGAAAAAGAAGCGGGAGGTAAACCTCGATTTCGATTTAAAGTTAAATCACAAAAAGAAAAATCACTAGACTTAAGATTAAAAAAATTAAGACCGTTCCATGAAGATGAAACAATATTTGTATTTAATTTCAAAATATTAGCAAAAATATTAAAATTATAAGAAGACATCTGTTTTAAAAAAGATTTACCTATTATAATTGTAGGGTTTTTAGACTGTTTCAAAGATTTACAAAAATGATTTTTTCCTTCTAAAAGAGAAAAGAATGTTTGAAAAGAATTTCCAAGATGTACAGAAGGAAATGTTAGATTTAAATGCGAACCAATATATGCCAACTTAAAATTACCAGATAAAAATCTTTTTCTAAGATGGTAATTTAATAAAACACCATCAGTTTTTGGATTAATGCCAACCAAGACACATACATCAGTTTTTGATATACCCAATAATGAAGTGTTAAATTTATAAGAAGTTGAACTGTCCGTATCTAAATAGTTTTCGCAAAAATTATTTAAAATGAATCCATTTGTAGTAGAACGTAAACAATATACATTAGCCAAAGATTCTAGATCGCAAAAATCACCCACAGAAAAAGCGATTTTATTAGCTTGAGTAACTGAAGTCATTTTTTCTAAAAAAACCGATATTGCTTTTGACCAACTAACAGGTTTAAAATTTCCTTCTTGGTCCTTTAAAAGAGGTGATGCTAATCTTTGAGTTAGAAATCCATCAAATGCGAATCTAGCTTTATCTGAAATCCATTCTTCATTTATAGATTCGTTTAGCCGTGGAAGAATTCGCACAGTATCATAACCACGAGCATCAATTCTTATATTAGAATGTATAGAATCAAATAAATCTATAGACTCGGTACTTTTTAATTCCCAAGGTCGAGACAAAAAAGCATAAGGCTTTGAGGTTAAAGCACCAACAGGACATAGATCTATAACATTTCCTGACAGTTCAGAAGTAAAAAGTTTTTCTATATACGTACTAATTTCAATAAAGTTACCTCGGCCAGAAGTACCAAATTCCGGAACACCTACAACTTCATTAGCAAATCTAACGCAACGAGTGCAATGTATGCATCTAGTCATAATTGTTTTTATCAAAGGGCCGCAGTTTTTATCTTCAGTAGCACGTTTAAATTCTTTAAAGCGACTTCTATCTCCACCATATATAAGAGATTGATCTTGTAAATCACATTCTCCTCCTTGGTCACAAATAGGACAATCTAAAGGATGATTTATAAGTAAAAATTCTAATACCCCTTCTCGCGCTTTTTTTACAGAAGGAGTATTAGTTCTAATAAACATATTTGGGCTTACAGGGACAGCACAAGATGCTTGGAGTTTAGGCATTTTATCAACTTCAACTAAACACATTCTACAATTTCCAGCAACAGATAAACGTTCATGGTAACAAAATCTAGGAATAACAACACCAGCAATTTCACAGGCTTGCAGAATTGACGTATTAGGAGAAACATCAATTTTATGATTATCAATATATACAGAAAAAGTCATAGTAATATTTGTAGTAAATTATTTTAGGAGAAGTTAAGAATTATAAAAAATGTAATTTTAAACAGTATCGTACATCATAAGTTTTTTCTCAATCAATCCTAGAACAGGGATAATAAATAAAAAGTAAAAGAAATAAAAAAAAGTAGCTATTTGACCAATTTCTAAATAAGGTGTTTCCGGGGCACAACCACCAATCCAGCCTAAAATGAAATAGTCTAAGACTAGAAGCCAGAAAAATTGTCTATGTAAAGGTCGAAAAGATGAACTTCGAATCTCAGAAGTATTTAGATAAGGAAGAAATAGTAATACTAGTAATGCAGCAAACATAGCAATAACACCGCCTAATTTGTGTGGTATAGAACGAAGGATAGCATAGAAAGGTAGGAAATACCATTCCGGCACAATATGCGCAGGAGTAACCATAGCGTTTGCTTCTATATAATTATCAGTATGGCCTAAATAATTAGGAGCAAAATACACAAAAGCGAAATAGAAGATAAAAGCTACAACCCAACTAAATAAATCTTTTATAATAAAGTAAGGATAAAAGGATATTTTATCTATAGAACCATTAATACCTAAAGGGTTATTAGAACCATTTTGATGTAATACAGCTAAATGGGCTAAAACAGCACCTACAATTAAAAAAGGCAGTAAGTAATGAAAACTAAAAAATCTATTTAAAGTAGCATTATCTACAGAAAAACCACCCCACAACCAAGCAACGATAGGTTCTCCAACAATAGGAAAGGCAGAGAATAAATTTGTAATCACAGTAGCAGCCCAAAAACTCATTTGGCCCCATGGAAGAACATATCCCATAAAAGCTGTAGCCATCATAAGAATAAGAATAATTACACCAACAACCCAAACAAATCCTCTAGGTTTTTGGTAAGAACCATAGTAAATACCCCTCGCAACATGAATATACACAACAGCAAAAAACATACTAGCTCCATTAGCATGAAGATAACGTATTAACCAACCGTTATTAACGTCTCTCATAATATGCTCAACACTTAAAAAAGCTAAGTCAACATGAGGAGTATAATGCATAGCTAAAAATATACCAGTAAGAATTTGAACGACTAAAAAAATACCAGCCATTGATCCAAAGTTCCAAAGATAATTTATATTTATAGGTGTAGGATAATCAATTAAATGGTCATTAAGAATATTAATAATAGGCCTGTTTAAAATACGTAAACTTGTAGACGACATAGGTGTTTAATTTAATAAATAATATAGTGTAATAAATAGTTTTAAATCTTATAACTTAATCTGAGGAGAAACTGTATCTTTTATTAAAGGTAATTCGTGGAAGGTATGAAAGGCAGGAGGAGATCCTACAACCCATTCTAAAGTATATACAAATTTTGAGTCAGAAGAAGCGTCAGCATCAAAAGACCAAGGGTTTACAGGACATTTATCCATATTAGTAAGTGTTTCATAAATAACTACGAAAAATAAAAGAACGCCAAATAACGAAACATAACTACCAAAAGAAGAAATATAATTCCAACCAGCATATGCATCTGGATAATCAGGAATACGTCTAGGCATTCCAGAAAGTCCTAAAAAGTGTAATGGGAAAAATGTAAGATTAACACCAGCAAAAGTACACCAGAAATGTATAACACCTAAATTTTCAGGATATTGAAAACCAGTCATTTTTCCAATCCAATAATAAAAACCAGCAAACATACCGAAAACAGCACCCATAGAAAGAACGTAGTGGAAATGAGCTACCACATAATATGTATCATGAAAAGCTATATCTAAAGCACCATTTGACAACATAATACCTGATAGACCGCCAATAGTAAATAAACAAATAAAACCAATTGTAAAGAGCATAGGAGTTTTCAAATGGATAGAACCACCCCACATAGTAGCAATCCAACTAAATATTTTTATACCAGTTGGTACACCTATAATCATAGTAGCAGCAGTAAAATATGCTCTAGTATCTATATCCATACCTACAGTATACATATGATGTGCCCAAACAATAAATCCTAATAAGCCTATACTTAACATAGCATAAACCATACCCACATAACCAAAAACAGGCTTACGAGAAAAAGTAGATGTAATATGACTAATAATACCAAATGCAGGCAAAATAAGTATATATACTTCAGGATGACCAAAGAACCAAAATAAATGTTGGTAAAGAACAGGATCACCTCCACCAGCAGCTTCAAAAAAACTAGTGTTAAAATTCCTATCAGTTAAAAGCATAGTAATAGCACCAGCAAATACAGGTAAAGAAAGAAGGAGTAAAAAAGCCGTTATAAGTACAGACCACACAAATAAAGGTATTCTATGCATAGTCATACCAGGACCTCTCATGTTAAAAATAGTAGTTATAAAATTAATAGCACCTAAAATACTAGCAGCACCAGCTAAATGTAAACTAAAAATACCTAAATCAACAGCACCACCAGGATGACCTGAAATACTACTTAAAGGAGGGTATACCGTCCAACCAGTACCTACACCTATCTCAACTAAAGTAGAAGTGAGTAAAAGAACAAGAGATGGAGGCAATAACCAGAAACTAATATTGTTCATTCGTGGGAAGGCCATATCAGGAGCACCTATCATTATAGGAACAAACCAGTTACCATAACCACCTATGAGAACAGGCATAACCATAAAAAACACCATTATAAAAGCATGACCAGTAACAATAACATTATATAATTGATGATTGCCACCAAGAACTTGAACACCCGGGCCAGCTAACTCCATACGAATAAGAACTGACAAAGTAGTACCGATAACCCCAGAAATAATACCAAAAATAGTATATAGAGTACCTATATCTTTATGATTTGTAGAAAAAAGCCATCTATTTATAAAATTATTCATTTAATTAAAATATTGTAAGTTATTTTGGTTAAAAATCCTTAATCTAATTAACCTAACCAAGACAAAAATAAGAAAAAAGTATTTACATACACATTTAGCTTGACTACAGTTCAAACCATCTTGTAATAAAAATATACTAAAAGTTTCTACAAATATAGATAAGAAACGATTATTTTTAA